TTTCTAGAAAAAGAATCTCTTGTTTTTCATTCCCATTCCCATAAGAATGAATACTATGATTCGCGTTTTGAACAGGCATGAATACAGCATCTATAGGATAACTTCTGTCTTCAAAGTTATTTGACATTTTTAGACTATATCCGCGATTCCTCTCGATTTTTAATCCAATACACAAATCTATTGGTTCCGTTAAAGTAGCTATATGCTGTGTATTATCAATGATTTCCACAGAGGGCGGTAAAATGATGTCTCGAGCAGTTATATATCCGGGACCTTGAACACAAATAAGCGCGTTGCGCATTCCATATAGATTGCTTCTTAATACAATCTCGTTCAAATTCATTAAAATTTCATGTACTGATTCTTGAATACCTACTATGTTAGAATAGTCATGTGGTATGTTCTCAGATTTTGCACGTGTAATACATGTTCCTTCTATTTCACCAAGTAAAGCTCTTCGCATCGCAATGCCTATTGTGTCGGCTTGGCCTTTCATAAGTGGAGATAGAATAAAGCGTCCATAATAAAGACGCTTACTATCTCTTCTTGATTCAACACACTTCCACTGTAGTGTCCGAGTAGATACTTTGACTTTCTCTCGAACCATAGTAATTTTATTTGATCAGATCATTGAATCGTTTATTTCTCTTGAAACCCTTTCAGCCTTTATTTATAGTTCTATACACGTCTTTTTTTAGGGGGTCTACACCCATTATGTGGCATAGGGGTTACATCTCGTACGAAACTTAAAAGTATACCGCTTCTACGAATAGCTCGTAATGCTGCATCTCTTCCCAGTCCAGGGCCTTTTATCCTTACTTCAGCTCGTTGCATACCTTGATCCACTACTGCTCGAATAGCATTTCCTGCTGCGGTTTGGGCAGCAAAAGGTGTTCCTCTTCTTGTACCCCTGAATCCACAAGTACCCGCGGAGGACCAAGAAATCACCCGACCCCGTACATCTGTAACGGTCACAATGGTATTGTTGAAACTTGCTTGAACATGAATAACTCCCTTTGGTATTCTACGTACATTTTTACGTGAACCACTACGTGTATTTTTACGTGACCCAATTCTTAATATAGGTTTTGCCATATTTTTTCATTTCACAAGAAATATATGGATATATCCATTTCATGTCAAAACGGACCTTTTTTTTTCCAGCTCCCTGGAAGTGCTTTTCCTTTACTTTATTTCCTTTAGTAAGATTATCCTTGTCTTTGTTTATGCCTCGGGTTGGAACAAATTACTATAATTCGTCCCCGCCTACGGATTAGTCGACACTTTTCACAAATTTTACGAACGGAAGCCCTTATTTTCATAGTTGTTATTCCTTAATTCTTTGAATATATTTATTGTTGGACGAAAAAAGGTTTCTTGATATTTTTGAATCTTAAATTGTATCTTCGTGAAAGGAATGGTGAAATTGAAAAAACCATTTACTCATTTGAATCCTTGTTAGGGAGCCTAGAAAATGGCTGTCCCCTGATTAACTTAATACCTAAGAACTTACTAAAATTTTTACTTTTTTATCCTATAGGTATACCTATACAAAAATATGTCGAATCCTTTCAGAAGCATGACCTAAAATCAAACAAATCTTTAGTATCTAAAAAAATCGAGCCATGCCGTTCGGAAGTGATTCAGAACGAATTCATTAATTCATTTTTTTCTTTAATTTAAGTCGAGGTAAAACATCCGAAACTTTTTTAGCAGGGGATGGTATTACACAACCCCCCTTTTTCACAAATCGTAAGTTCCGGATATCCAATTTTTATATTTTTATATTAGAAAGATTACCATATATAACACAAAATTTCTCCGCCGATTCTTTTTAGTCGAGCTTCTCGGTCTGTCATTATACCTTGAGAAGTTGAAAGGATTACAATTCCTATTCCGCCTAAAATTCGTGGAATTCGTTGAGAGTTAGAATAGATTCGTAGACCCGGCCGACTTATTCTCTTTAAATTTAAAATCGTTTTATAGGATTCTTTCTTATTTCGTCTATGTCTTAGGGTTAAAATTAAAAAATATTGGTTGTTTTCGCGATGTTTCCTTACGTTTTCGATAAAACCCTCGCGTAAAAGTATTTTAACAATGCTTTCGGTGATGTTAGTCGATCCTATCCGAACCGTTCCTTTTCTATTCATGTCAGCATTTCGTATAGAGGTTATTATATCAGCAATAGTGTCTTTCCCCATGATAAGTTAAAATTCCTTATTGTTCTATAAATTTTGATATAATCAACATGTTCTTTTTCTTTTATTTATATATAGATATAGACGAATTATATATTAATATATGAATTTAATTATTAATATTTTATTATTAAGGGTATATGCGTGATACACAATCTATGAATTCATTTTATTTCAATACCATTTTTTTAATCCTATACTAACTATCGATACTTAGGTCTTATAATACCTCAGGAGCTAATGAAACAATTTTAGTAAAGTTTAATTGTCTCAATTCCCGTGGGATCGCCCCAAAAACTCGAGTTCCTTTTGGATTTCCTTCTTGATCAATGACAACTGCGGCATTGTCATCATATCGTATTATCGTCCCATTGTTACGTTTGAGTTCTTTACAAGTACGTACAATTACAGCTCTGATCACTTCTGATCTTTCTAGAGGAGTATTTGGTATTGCTTCCTTGATTACAGCAACAATAACGTCACCAATATGAGCATATCGGCGATTACTAGCTCCTATTATTCGAATACACATCAATTCTCGAGCCCCGCTGTTGTCTGCTACATTCAAATAGGTTTGTGGTTGAATCATATCATTTTTTTTATCTCTTCTTTTAATGCAAAGGACTAAGTAAAAAAATATTATTTGTCAAAAAAAGAAAACTGCTAATCTTTTTATCCTTAAATGTTATTTAGCTTTTTCATTTTATATTCCTAATTCAGAAATAATGAATTGGGTTTTTATAGGCATTTTTGATGCCGCTATTGAAATAGCTTTTCTGGCTATATTTTCGGGTACACCACCCATTTCATAAAGGATTTTACCTGGTTTAACCACAGCTACCCAATACTCCGGGGATCCTTTCCCAGAACCCATACGCGTTTCCGCAGGTCTTACTGTAACTGGTTTGTCTGGAAATATACGTACCCAAATTTTTCCACCACGTCGTACATTTCGTGTCATTGCTCGCCGCCCTGCTTCTATTTGTCTAGATGTGATCCAAGCGGGTTCAAGTGTTTGAAGAGCATATCTACCAAAACAAATACGATTACCACGAGAAGATATTCCTTTTAGTCGTCCTCGATGTTGTTTACGAAATCTGGTTCTTTTTGGGTTATAGTTGATGGTTTTTTTTTTAATTAGAAATTCCATCTCTACTACAGAACTGAACGTGAGAGTTTCTTCTCATCCAGCTCCTCGCGAATAAAAGGACTAAAAAAGCTTGTATTTAAGATATAGATGTAGTTAATGATTAATTCTATTAATCATGGTTTTTTTTGAAATTTCATCCGATCTCTTCTAAATTTTTGTATGTCTTTTTCGGAATGGAATCCAAGATGAATTCTATTTATTTAAAAATAACGTAATATCATCATCTCGAATGTCGTTTTTGTTAGAGTTAGAATATTCTAACAAATCCTTATTTTCTTTTATCTTGTTAATTTTTTTTTTTTTTATTACTTTTTTTTTCAAATAAAAAAATTTCGCTGACGAATATTTACTCTTTCAATATCTATTTAAGTTTGATGTTTATCCCACGAGGTCTCAGAATAAAAATCAGAATAGATAATAAAGTTTTTGGTTTATTCCGCCATCCTGTCCAATGAATTACTAAGATTTGTTTTTCAAGAGAATCCTCTATATTCATGGGTTCCGTCGTTCCCATTGCTTCTTGATTAATCATTAGGCCCGAATTCTACAATGGAGCTCTTACATGAAATTTTGAATTTCATTTTTAAATTTGTTTTTGAGTCAATTTTCTCAGTTTTTATTGGCTCAAGGCTCTTAATTTTTGGTTTTCGGAACAGATTTATCTAATTATTATGAATGAATCTGTATTGATGCTTTATTACATTGCTTTTCTTACAGTGACCTCATAGACTTTCCAAATTGGAATCATATATCATTAATAGTCAATTTTTTCTCTCTTTCTTTCATCCTTCCATTTATCTGCATACTTTTCGATTACCTTTCATAACTTACTAATAATATTTCTTTATTCTTTTTTTTTTTTTTTATTCAGTTGCTACAATGATATGATCAGTCTATCATATCTTGACTGATTTTTTTGGATCCAGATAATGCGAAGCAATGAGTTGCTTAGGTTATTTATTAATGCTATAGTTATTAGTTGCTGTTATTAGGTAAGGTCTTTTTTCTTTTTTTTTTTATCTTAATCTAATGGAATCCTAAACCAACGAGTCACACACTAAGCATAGCAATTATATCAAAGGAGTTTTGATGGAAATTTTTATTCAACCTTATAGAATTGCTGATTTTATTCGTAAACACAAAAAAGAAGACTATAATTTTTTTTTATTTCTGTCTGTATAGTGTTATATTACATAGTTTTAGTTTTTTAGCGTTGGATAAAATGTAAAGAAAAATAACGTTTTTTTATGCTTCGTCTACGAATATCCAAATTTTTATTCCTAAGACTCCATAAATAGTTCGAACTGTATAGGAACAATAATCAATTTTAGCTTCAATTGTTTGTAAAGGAACTCTGCCTTCTCTGATCCATTCAACACGTGCAATTTCTTTTCCGTCGATACGTCCTGCAATTTGTACTTGAATTCCTTTTGTATTCGCCTGTTCAGTTAATTCAATAGCTTTTTTCATTGCTTTTCGAAAAGAAACGCGATTTTTTAATTGTCCAGCTATAAATTCTGCAAGAATATTAGGATCCCCATACGGATTGGAAATTCTGGTAATAGCAATGTTGAGTTTTTTATTGACACAATTAAGTTCTTTTTGAACATTCATCTGTAATTCTTCGACTCTTCGGGGTTTATCTTCAATTA